ATGAACTAATAACCAACTCATTGCTTCGCATTATCTGGATACAAAAAACCAGTCAAGATATGATATATTGGTCATATCATTGTAGCAGCTGAATTTTATTTGCATAAACAAAAGAAAAACCAATCTGATTTTGATACAAAAGTATGCAGATAAATGGAAGGGTGAGAGAAAGAAAGAAAAAGAATGTCAATGATATATCACCCATTCCAATATATGTAAGGTTTATGAGTCATCTCAGAAAAGGCAGTGTTAGAACGCATCAATACTGATTCACCCATAACTAGATAAATCTGTTCATAAAAAAAATAAAGAGCCTCGAGCCAATAAAGACTGAGAAGATTGACTCAAGAACAAATTTCATGAGAGCTCCATTGTAGAATTCAAACCTAACCATTAATTGAGAAGCGATGGGAACGACGGAACCAATGAATACATAGGATTCTATTGAAAAACGAATCCTAATAATTCATTGGGTGGGATGGCGGAACGAACCGAGGCCAATTCATTTTTCCGAGAAATTATGAGCTAACCCTACAACGGAAATAGATATTGAAAGAGTAAATATTCGCCCGCGAAGGCTTTTTTTAGATTAGTCAATCTTGTTTGATCCAATATGATAAAAGACAAAACAAAAAAACGATTCGTTATAAAAAAAAGACATTATGTATATTATTGAAAAAGAAAAAAAAAAAGAAATATTGTTTGTCCAAAAAAAAGTATATTTTCATTCAAATTGAATCCTTTAATTCGCGAGGAGCCGGATGAGAAGAAACTCTCATGTCCGGTTTTGTAGTAGAGATGGAATTGAAAAAGAAGCATCAACTATAACCCCAAAAGAACCAGATTTCGTAAACAACATAGAGGAAGAATGAAAGGGATATCTTATCGAGGCAATCGTATTTCTTTCGGTAAATATGCTCTTCAGGCACTTGAACCGGCTTGGATCACATCTAGACAAATAGAAGCAGGGCGACGAGCAATGACACGAAATGTGCGGCGTGGTGGAAAAATATGGGTACGTATATTTCCAGACAAACCAGTTACAGTAAGACCTACAGAAACACGTATGGGTTCGGGTAAAGGATCCCCCGAATATTGGGTAGCTGTCGTTAAACCAGGTAGAATACTTTATGAAATGGGTGGAGTAGCAGAAAATATAGCCAGAAAGGCTATTTCAATAGCGGCCTCAAAAATGCCTATACGAACTCAATTCATTATTTCGGGATAAATAGGAACGTGGAGCCAAAGAAAAAAGTCTTGGGGAAAAAATTGCAGGTTTCTTTTTTTTGGACAAACAATATTTCTTTTTTTTCCTTCACTCTTTGCATTGAAAGAACAGATTACAAAATGATATGATTCAACCTCAAACCCATTTGAATGTAGCGGATAACAGCGGGGCTCGAGAATTAATGTGTATTCGAATCATCGGAGCTAGTAATCGCCGATATGCTCATATCGGTGACATTATTGTTGCTGTGATCAAGGAAGCATTACCAAACACACCTCTAGAAAGATCAGAAGTGATCAGAGCTGTAATTGTACGCACTTGTAAAGAACTTAAACGTGACAACGGTATGATAATACGATATGATGACAATGCTGCAGTTGTTATTGATCAAGAAGGAAATCCAAAAGGAACTCGAGTTTTTGGTGCGATTGCCCGAGAGTTGAGACAGTTAAGTTTCACTAAAATAGTTTCATTAGCTCCTGAGGTATTATAAGATGATAGTTCTATTATACATAGTATTTGTATGAAATTAGATTGTATCTCACGCATATACCTTATATTTAACATAATTAAAGAATTTTTAAATACTATGTTAACTAAATAGAAATATTAAATATTTTTTCAAAATGGAAATAAAAACATGTTGATTATATCAAAAATGGGAGGAAAGAGTAATTAAAGTTTATCATGGGTAGGGACACTATTGCTGACATAATAACTTCTATACGAAATGCCGACATGAATAGAAAAGGGACGGTTCGAATAGCATCTACTAAGATCACCGAAAACATTGTTAAAATACTTTTACGAGAAGGTTTTATCGAAAACGTGAGAAAACATCAGGAAAACAACAAATATTTTTTTGTTTTAACCCTACGGCATAGAAGGAATAGGAAAGGACCATCTAGAACTATTTTAAATTTAAAACGGATTAGTAGACCTGGCCTACGAATCTATTCTAACTATCAACGAATTCCTAGAATTCTAGGCGGGATGGGGATTGTAATTCTTTCTACTTCTCGAGGTATAATGACAGACCGAGAGGCTCGACTACAAGGAATCGGCGGAGAAATTTTGTGTTATATATGGTAATCTTTATGATATCCGAATTGTCTTCGGAATTTATTATTTGTCAACGAAAAGGGGCCGAGTAGTTGATATCACTCTTCCTACATTAGTTGGTACTTCTAGGGGTTTTACCTAGAATGCTAAAATGAAAGAACAAAAAAAAATTATTCATGAAGCTTAAATTAGTGAATCACTACCTAATGG